ATCGTTTAACTGTAGCAAGAGCGCGAAAGATTGAGCGTTTCTTATCACAACCCTTCTTTGTTGCAGAAGTCTTTACTGGTTCTCCAGGGAAATATGTTGGTCTCGCAGAAACAATTCGGGGGTTTCAATTCATCCTTTCCGGAGAATTAGACGGTCTTCCCGAGCAGGCATTTTATTTGGTGGGTAACATCGATGAAGCTACCGCGAAAGCTATGACCTTAGAAGAGGAGAGCAAATTGAAGAAATGACCTTAAATCTTTGTGTACTAACTCCTAATCGAATGATTTGGGATTCCGAAGTGAAAGAGATTATTTTATCTACTAATAGTGGACAGATTGGCGTATTACCAAACCATGCCCCCATTGCCGCGGCTGTAGATATAGGTCTTTTGAGAATACGACTAAACGACCAATGGGTAACGGTGGCTCTTATGGGTGGTTTCGCTAGAATAAGTAATAATGAGATCACCATTTTAGGAAATAATGCGGAAATTAGTACTGACATTGATCCACAAGAGGCTCAACAAACTCTTGAAATAGCTGAAGCTAACTTGAGTAGAGCTGAGGGTAAGAGACAAGCAATTGAGGCAAATCTAGCTCTCAGACGAGCTAAGACGCGAGTAGAGGCTGTCAATTTCATTTCCTATTAGTAGTCATCAATACATTCAATCAAGTTCTTTATTATATCCTACACACTACATTATTCTTCCACATTCTTCCACAAAATTAACACAATAACGAAAAAAAGAGGATGGGTAGAGAAACTTATTAGATACCGGATTCCATGGTATCTAATAAGTTCTACCTACTATTGGATTTGAACCAATGACTCCTGCCGTATGAAAGCAATACTCTAACCGCTGGGTTAAGTAGGTCATTTATCACCACAAAAAAGGTCTGCATCACTTCGATGGATTATAGGTAAAATATGTTTTCTAAGCAATAGAAATCTTTTACCAGGAAACGTAAACGGATCAGAGAGTTATCATGCGGGATTCTGGGATACCCTTCTTGACAAGAAATTGTCTATATGTTAAAATAGTTATGACAAGGGCTATAGCTCAGTTAGGTAGAGCACCTCGTTTACACGTGCGCCAATGCTTTTCAAGGGAGCCGATTATGCAATAACCCTAATTTTTTTTTTAGAAGTAGATGTCTGACTCCGTAGATTCGAGAGAACAAGAGAAAAATAGCCTGACAAATATTTGGTTTGAAAGGTAAATGCTCAGTCCATTCAATGCCGGGCATAATGAATCTAAGGATCTCAAAAAACCTCTTTTTGTCCTATGAGCTTTTAGGTGTATGAAGTCTCATATTTGACTCTTGCAGCGGAACAATAGAGACTCCATTTAACTCAGGTTTATCTAGGCCGAAGGCAGACCTAAATCAAGGTCACACTTCTTTGAAACACTTTGGTATTGCTCCTATATCAGGATACAAGTAATGAATCAGAGCACAAGGAACCATCTCATTATCTTTTGATCTTCCTGTAAAGAAAAAATATGGTGGACTAACTGATCTTTACATCAGTTTATGAAAGAGCCCAATGCAACAAAATGCATGTTGGGTCTTTGAAACAGTTCAAATCATTTCGATAAAGATAAGTTTGATCTGTTTTACCGAGAAAGTCTACGGTTCGAGTCCGTATAGCCCTAATACATTCCCTTTTTGTTTTGTATAGATAGTTGGAACAATAAAAGAAACACACTAGTTCATTTCAACCCAACGCGCTCTCTTCATCCACTTTCATGAATGAATTACATATGATATTTTCATCATATTTCTAAGATTTAGAATAAGTATAAACTCAGTATAGCGGTTTTATTTGATCAAAATCCATTTTTTTTTTTTTGAAGAATTCAGCCTATTTCGCATTCATAGGAGTACTTTTATGTTTTTGCTTCACGAATATGAGATTTTCCAGGCATTCCTAATAATACCAAGCGTTATTCCTATCTTGTCATTTATGGAATTTTAGCCCCGATTAGGGAAGGGCCAAAAAAGCTTTCAACTTCGTCCTTATCCTTCAGTTTATGCATGGCGAAAAGAAGCGTTGGATCAGAGATACCTTTTGGAGTTGAAAAAGATTTCAAATCCAAAAGGTCAGAGTATCTTCTTACGAATTAGTGAATAAAGCAGAGTTCCCTTGTCCATAAAAAGAAAAAGAATGAAATATTCATATAAATAAGAATGTGGGAGAGACGAAGAAGATGCAGGTTCATTTATCCGATTGGCTCATAATGAAAAAAGAAAAGAATCGGAGTTTCTTTGTTTCTTTCTACTGTGTCTGAAATACATCCTTTCTATTTATATCCTTCCACTGTTTGATTGAATCTTTTTAGCTATGGAAATTTCACATACTTTTGAAAGTATGAACAGAGAGGAATATCTAATACATTATTCACGTGTCAGGAACCAGATTTGAACTGGTGACACGAGGATTTTCAGTCCTCTGCTCTACCAACTGAGCTATCCCGACCATTTCCCTGCATCATCCTAGCAGAGTACTTGTATCTATGTCAATGAAAAGAACTAAAAAAGAAAGTCTTAACAAATTGGACCTAGCCCCTTGAATTTTGACTTTCTTTATCAATGTAAGGATAATTCTATGGACTGTGATCGTATCTATCCAAATAAAATTGGAAATGATTCAATAACGGGGATTCTCTATGTTCATTTGTGGAGGTTTGGAGGATACGAGGGTAAAGAAAGAGTGAGGAATTCCAATGGGCTTTTTCTTGGGGATAGAGGGACTTGAACCCTCACGATTTTCAAATTCGACGGATTTTCTTCTTACTCTAAATTCCCTTGTTGTCGGTATTGACATGTAAAATGGGACTCTCTCTTTATTCTCGTACGATTCATCTTCAAAAATCTAGAAAACTCTGGAATGAATCATTTTATCACTGAATATTTGAATTTGATTCTTTTTTCAACTTCAATTAGAATTGATTCACAAGAACTCTTCCATTTTTCTATGTATACGTACGTATTAGGTATATAAGGTTATCCTTTCTGTTATTTTGATCTTTTCTTTTGATAGAAGGATTTTAGCTACTAATTTAACGTAGTCAATTTCATTCGTTAGAACAGCTTCCATTGAGTCTCTGCACCTATCCCTTTCTATTCCCATTTTTTATTTTTTCTCAAAAACAAAGATTTGGCTCAGGATTGCCCATTTTTAGTTCCAGGGTTTCTCTGAATTTGGAAGTTACCACTTAGCAGGTTTCCATACTAAGGCTCAATCCAATCAAGTCCGTAGCGTCTACCAATTTCGCCATATCCCCTTTGCTCTGAGACAAGGATTCAGTTGTAATTCCATCCACCTCTTTTATGAATTTTAGCACTGTTTAATTCATTAGGCAATGATTCCTATATTGAAAAGGTGTATGCTGCTATTTTCTTTTTTTGCCCGCCCCCTCCTATCTCTCTATTCTATCATTTCATCTCTGAACCCTATTTGTTTCAATCCGAATGATTCTATCATTGATGTATCCACAATTCAATATGGATAGATAGATCCCGCATATATCTATCTCTTTCCTAATCATTCCTTTAGAAAGTACTATTTAAAATAGTGGAACGGTCAATATTCATTCTTTTTTTTTGCCCTCTTTTTTCTAATGATAGAATCCAAATTTTTATCATAGATTTTCTATTATTCAAATAGAAATAAATAGAATATCATTATCTTTTCACTATTTATCTATTAGGATATAGATAGTTTCGTTACGTAAAATTGAGATTTCAAGTTTAAAGTATAGGTTTTTCTAATAGTAATAAATAAATATTTCAATTGTAAGTTATTTGAAAATTTTAGATCTAATATTTGTCTTTGAATTTAATCTTTTTTTTCATATATATGAAAAAAAAGATTTATAGAATTTATATAGATCTAAATAGTTTTCTTTTCTTTTTTAGAAATAGAATCACTAGTAATAACTAAGATCCGAAGTTTACTGTATTCCTATACAGTATAGCTCTAATATCCGCCCGCTTAGCTCAGAGGTTAGAGCATCGCATTTGTAATGCGATGGTCATCGGTTCGATTCCGATAGCCGGCTCTTTTGCTTTCTCTAAATGTAAGGTCGCCAATCTATTATGTCAGGGTAACTTGCAGTTATAGCTATGAAGAAAAAAAGTTGATTACAACAATGAGATCTCTACAGAATAAATTGTAAAACGTAGTCTTTACCGGAATTTCCTATATTTTATTCTGTTTTGTAGTACTTAAGTAGATTAAAGTATATTTAGTTGTGTTTTGCCGATCCTTTAGTTCAGTCTGAATTTATATTTTTTTGTCAAATGAAAGTGAATAAAAAAGGAGCCTTTATATGTCTCGTTACCGAGGACCTCGTTTTAAAAAAATACGCCGGCTTGGGGCTTTACCGGGACTCACTAGTAAAAGACCCAGATCCAGAAGTGATCTTCAAACCCAATTGCGCTCTGGAAAAAGATCGCAATATCGTATTCATTTAGAAGAGAAACAGAAATTGCGTTTTCATTATGGTCTGACAGAGCGACAATTACTGAAATATGTGCACATTGCTGGAAAAGCCAAAGGGTCAACAGGCCAGGTTTTACTACAACTACTCGAGATGCGTTTGGATAACATACTTTTTCGATTAGGTATGGCTTCGACCATTCCTGGAGCCAGACAATTAGTTAACCATAGACACATTTTAGTGAATGGCCGTATAGTGGATATACCGAGTTATCGTTGCAAACCCCGAGATATTATTACTGCGAAGGATAAAGAAAGATCCAAAGTTCTGATTCAAAATTATCTTGTTTCATCCCCCCGCGGGGAATTGCCAAACCATTTGACTATAGACTCTTTACAATATAAAGGATTCGTAAATCAAATAATAGATAGTAAATTTATTGGTTTGAAAATAAATGAGTTGTTGGTCGTAGAATATTATTCACGTCAGACTTGATTCTCACGAAAATAAAAAGCGAGGTTCATACAATTTTTACTCCTTTCGCTGAAGTAAATAG